ATAGAGAAAGAACAATGGTCAATGAAATCAAAATAATGAATAAAAAAAATTAAGGTTCGAATTTCATATTTCATATTCATAGATAATCTAATCTAGACGGTCATTTATACATTTATAAAAGGATAGATAAATGAAATACACTGACTCATGATTCTTATTCATCTACTTGTGAAAAAAGGATTGGTTGGCTCGTTGAATTGAAAATTTACTCATTGAATGAGTAAAGGATTGAATTGGATTCGATTGGGTGGTACCAACTCAATCGAATGCTAACTCCCATTTACTTCTTATGAATTATGGAATTAACCGATCAACTTGCTATCGGATATCGGATATTTATTTTTCGATTCAGTACTTTAAAAAAATTTTCGACATATTTTTATTATTATTATTATGATTTACGATTATGAGAAGCAATACCACGACTTCTGATCCTGCGGTTTCCGCACTTGAAGAACAAAACCTAGGGCGTATCGCTCAAATTATTGGCCCAGTACTGGATGTCATTTTTCCACCGGGCAAGATGCCTAATATTTATAATGCTTTGGTAATTAAGGGTCGAGAGACTGTCGGTCAGCAAATTAATGTAACTTGTGAGGTACAACAATTATTAGGAAATAATCGAGTGAGAGCTGTAGCTATGAGCGCTACAGATGGTCTGATGAGAGGAATGAAGGTGATTGACACGGGAGCTCCTCTAAGTGTTCCAGTCGGCGGAGCTACTCTAGGACGAATTTTCAACGTTCTTGGAGAGCCTGTTGATAATTTGGGTCCTGTTGATACTCGCACAACATCTCCTATTCATAGATCCGCACCCGCCTTCATACAATTAGATACGAAATTATCAATCTTTGAAACAGGGATTAAAGTGGTGGATCTTTTAGCCCCCTATCGCCGTGGAGGAAAAATAGGACTATTTGGGGGAGCTGGAGTGGGTAAAACAGTACTCATCATGGAATTGATCAACAACATTGCCAAAGCTCATGGAGGCGTATCTGTATTTGGCGGAGTAGGTGAACGTACTCGTGAAGGAAATGATCTCTACATGGAAATGAAGGAATCCGGGGTGATTAATGAAAAAAATATTGGAGAATCCAAAGTCGCTCTAATCTATGGTCAAATGAATGAACCGCCAGGAGCTCGTATGAGAGTTGGCTTGACTGCCCTAACCATGGCGGAATATTTTCGGGATGTTAATGAGCAAGACGTACTTCTATTCATCGACAATATCTTTCGTTTCGTTCAAGCAGGGTCCGAAGTATCTGCCTTATTAGGTAGAATGCCTTCCGCAGTGGGTTATCAACCTACTCTTAGTACGGAAATGGGTTCTTTGCAAGAAAGAATTACTTCTACCAAAGAAGGATCTATAACATCGATCCAAGCAGTTTATGTACCTGCGGATGATTTGACCGACCCTGCTCCTGCCACGACATTTGCACATTTAGATGCTACTACCGTATTATCAAGAGGATTAGCTGCCAAAGGTATTTATCCAGCAGTAGATCCCTTAGATTCAACGTCAACCATGTTACAACCTCGGATCGTTGGCGAGGAACATTATGAAACTGCGCAAAGAGTTAAGCAAACTTCACAACGTTACAAAGAACTTCAGGACATTATAGCTATCCTTGGGTTGGACGAATTATCCGAAGAAGATCGTTTAACTGTAGCAAGAGCACGAAAGATTGAGCGTTTCTTATCACAACCCTTCTTTGTGGCAGAAGTCTTTACTGGTTCTCCGGGGAAATATGTTGGTCTCGCAGAAACAATTCGAGGGTTTCAACTCATCCTTTCCGGAGAATTAGACGGTCTTCCCGAACAGGCCTTTTATTTGGTGGGTAACATCGATGAAGCTACCGCGAAAGCTATTAACTTAGAGGAGGAGAGCAAATTGAAGAAATGACCTTAAATCTTTGTGTACTGACTCCTAATCGAATTATTTTGGATTCCGAAGTGAAAGAAATTATTTTATCTACGAATAGTGGACAAATTGGCGTATTACCAAACCATGCCCCCATTGCCACAGCTGTAGATATAGGTCTTTTGAGAATACGGCTAAACGACCAATGGTTAACAGTGGCTCTTATGGGCGGTTTCGCTAGAATAAGTAATAATGAGATCACCATTTTAGGAAATGATGCGGAAATTAGTACTGACATTGATCCACAAGAAGCTCAACAAACTCTTGAAATAGCTGAAGATAACTTGAGTAGAGCTGAGGGTAAGAGACAAGCAATTGAGTCAAATCTAGCTCTCAGACGAGCTAGGACACGAGTAGAGGCTGTCAATGTGATTTCCTAGTAGTAGTCAATACATTCAATCAAAATCAAAAAAATAATTTAAATAATTAAAAGAGTTCCTTATTATACACTACATCGACTACATTTTGTTTTGATTTTGATTCCAAAAATTGAACACAATGAAGTCTAATCTGATGATAGAACGAAAAAAAGAGGATGGGTAGAAAAACTTATTAGATACCAGATTCCATGGTATCTAATAAGTTCTACCTACTATTGGATTTGAACCAATGACTCCCGCCGTATGAAAGCAATACTCTAACCACTGGGTTAAGTAGGTCATTTATCACCACAAAAAAGGTCTTCATCACTTCGATGGATTATAGGTAAAATATGCTTTCTAAGCAATATCAATCTTTTACCAGTAAACGTAAACGGATCGGAGAGTTATCATATGCATATGGGATACCCTTCTTGACAATAAATTGTCTCTATGTTAAAATAGTTATGACAAGGGCTATAGCTCAGTTAGGTAGAGCACCTCGTTTACACGTGCGCCAATGCTTTTCAAGGGAGCCCATTATGCAATGACCATAATTTCTCTTTTTGAGAATTTGAGAAGTCGATGTCTTACTCCGTAGATTCGAGAGAACAAGAGAAAAATAGCCTGACAAATATTTGGTTCGATCCGATTCAGGTGCGAATTCCGCTGCCAAATCAATCAAATGGAACCTGCCATTGTAAGGTAAATGCCCAGTCCATTCAATGCCAGGCATAATGAGTATAAGGGTCTCAAAAGAACCTATTTTCGTCCTATGAGCTTTGAGGTGTATGAAGTCTCATATTTGACTCTTGCGGCGGAGCGATAGAGACTACATTTAACTTAGGTTGATCTAGGCCGAAGGCAGACCTAAATCAAGGTCACTCTTCTTTGAAACACTTTGGTATTGCTCCTAGATCAGGATACAAATAATGAATCAGAGCACATGGAACCATCTCATTATCTTTTTATCTTCCTGTAAAGAAAAAATATGGTGGACTAACTGATCTTTACATCAGTTGATGAAAGAGCCCAATGCAACAAAATGCATGTTGGGTCTTTGAAACAGTTCGAATCATTTCGATAATAATAAGTTTTCTCTGTTTTACCGAGAAGGTCTACGGTTCGAGTCCGTATAGCCCTAATACATACATTATACATTCCATTTTTTTTGTATAGAGATTTTAGTAGTTTTATTTTATTTTAAGAGATTTTAGTAGTTTTATTTTATTTTAATAGTAGGAACAATAAAATAAACACAATAATTCATTTCAACGGACCCAATTGGTATTTGTCAAATCTCGGATCAAATACCCATATCTCTTCATCCACTTTCATGAATGAATTACATATGATATTTTTCCTCTTTTCCTGCTCATGATCAAAGAGTTAGTTATACACTTTTTGGGGGGTTTGGTATACCCAAACCCAGTAAATTTTGAAAATTAAAATCATGACGGAATCCTGTCTAAAGACTTCAACCTGACCCAAGCAAATCCAATCCTAAGTCGCATGGATCTAGGACCTATTCTTTTCTTGATCTTGAGTATTTGTGGATAATCACTTTTTGGCCGAACAACAAACCTAATAGATTCTTTCAATTTGAAATTTGTTTCAAAGATACAAAGATAATGTAGGGCTAATTAATTAGCCCTACATCCATCAAGGTTCCTTCTTATATATTCTAAAAGTTGAGTGGGTTTGGGAATTTGGTATGTCGAATTGCTCGATAATGTGTGATTCTTTCTATTAGACTATTAACTATTAGGAGTAGATAGGAGTAGATTATTAGATAGGAGTAGATTATTATAAGGATCTTATATTATGTCGATCGTTCACGATTCCGTAAAATTATTTAATATAATTATAATATATTATATTATATTAATTTAAATTTAATATTAATAATTTAATAATATTAAAAAAAAAATTTTAAAGAAAATTAAAATAATAAAAAAAGATAATAATAATATTATTAATAAATAATATTAATATTAATAATAAATTCTATTAAAAATTAAATAAAATGAAATATAAAAAATTTTATTATTTTTATAAATATTAAATATAAAAATATTAATATTAAATATAATAAATATAATATAATATTAAAATTAAATATAATAAATATAAAAATATAAATATTACTATGAATACTAATACTATATATAGATATAGTAATAACAATATAGTAAGACTATTACAATTGAATATTTCATATTGTATTGAATTTAATATTGTTAATTCTTAATTATTTAATTTCTTTAGAATTTCTTCTTTACTATAAGAAGATTCTTTACTTTATAAGACTTTAGATTTATTCTTAAGATTAAGAATTTATAAGATTAAGATATTAAGTATATATATTAAGTATAAGATAAAGTATAAGATAAATAAGATAGGATAAGTCTTTACTTTAAAAGATAAGTATAAACTAATTACACTAATTACTAAGTATTCTTATACCTTATACTTAGTATCTTAGTATAAGAAATAAGAATTAAGTAGAATATATAATAATAAGAAATAGAAAAATAAAAAAAAAGTATAAGAGAATCTTGTTTGTGTAAGAGCATGCTATGTCTACACATATAGAAATAGAATAGAAATATAAAAATAGAATTGAAAGAAGAAAAAAAAAAATAAAAAAAGAAAAGTGGGATGACATTAGATGAATCTTGAAATAAGGCATGGCCTACAGCAAACAAACTCTCAACTAT